TATTTTATAATAAATTAAAACATTATGTTACAATTATGATTTATTTATGATTTTATAAATATATATATGTGTGTATTAGGTGATAAATTTTGGAAAAAAAGTGACATTTTTTGGAAAAAAAGTGACATTTTTTGGAAAAAAAGTGACATTTTTTGGAAAAAAAGTGACATTTTTTGGAAAAAAAGTGACATTTTTTGGAAAAAAAGTGACATTTTTTGGAAAAAAAGTGACATTTTTTGGAAAAAATTTTTTTTGATAAAAAAAATGGTGTAAAATTAATTTGTTTATAATTAAATATTTTATAAATAGTATAAACATATTTATACTATTATTATACTAACCTATAAAAAAAAAAAAAAAAATATAAATATAAATATATATATAATTTTAAATATATAATATAAATATATTATAAATAATATATTAAATTAATATAAATATTTATTTTTAATATATATATATATATATATATATATATATATATATATATATATATATATATATAATTATAATTTTTATATTATTATATATTATAATATTAATATATAATATAATATAATTATATATTATATTATATTATATATTATATATTATATATTATATATTATATATTATATATTATATATTATATATTATATATTATATATTATATATTATATATTATATATTATATATTATATATTATTATAATTAAATAATGAATATATATATATATAAATATATAATTCATTATTAACACTACATTTAATAATTAATTAGTTTAAATAAAATATTTAATTTAAATTAAATATTTTATTATAGTATTATAATTAAAATAAAATTCAAATATAATGTTTTATATTACTATTAATTAAGATAGTAATTATAAAACATTTTATATTTCTGAACATAGGTTCAGACAATAAATAAAGATTTTATTAATTAGTAAGTTAAAATTAATAAAATTAAATTTTTTATAAGAATTATTTTATATTTAATTAACAAATTAATATAATTTATGTATTAATACAATACTATTAATTTATCAATTAAATTAAATTTAAATTTTAAATTAACATTTAAATTATTAAGATTTATATTGTAAATAATATGAATATATTATATAAAATATTTAATTAATACATAATAATTTTTAATGAAGTATTTACTATAAATAAATTTTTACTTAAATAAATAGTTTAATTTCAATGATATATTTAATAAAAAATGGGAATCTTTTGGTATAATAATATAAGTATACTTAAATTTTTATTTTAAAGAATATAATTATTATAAGTTAAATAATAAATGATTCAATTATAATTTTTATATTGATTAGTGGAGTAAACGTTCTAAATTTAAAATAGGGGGATATATTTTAAATTTAGTTAAATCGTCAGGGGGGGTAACAAAAGTTCCACAATTTATAAAAAATGTGTAAATGGGTTTCTTTTGGTATAATAATTATGTTGATTTTTAGGGCATTATATTGAATTAGAATAAGGGGGGATTTATTTGAAGTTCAGTGTATAACTGTAAGGTAAGTTCAATAATTAACAAATAATTAGTAAATTTTTTTCTGCTTCAATTATAATTTTTATATTGATTAGTGGAGTAAACGTTCTAAATTTAAAATAGGGGGATATATTTTAAATTTAGTTAAATCGTCAGGGGGGGTAACAAAAGTTCCACAATTTATAAAAAATGTGTAAATTAAGGTAAAAAAATTTGATTTTGGTTTTCTTATTTGGTTATATAGTTATTATGCATGTAAATTTTTATGAGATTTAAGTTTCTAAATGGAGAATTTGTTATTTTCAGTGTTTAAGTTTTATATTTTTTTTTTTAAATTTAAGTAATTTATTAACATCAGTATAATGTTGTGCCAGCATTCGCGGTTATACATCATGATGGAATTAATTTTTTTTTCGGTAATCAGATTATTTATTTTGAATTTAATTATTTAGGTGAAATTTATATTTGATTTTTTTTTTTATTCTGAATACGCTTTTTCTTAAACCAGGATTAGATACCCTGTTATTTTAGATTAATTATTTTTCCGGGTAGTAGTTTTAGTTGAAATTCAATGGATCTGGCGGTTTTTAAATCTTTTTAGAGGAACTTGTATTTTAAATGATAATCCACAATTGATTTTACCTTGATTATTTTGTATACCTCTGTCGTTGAATGTATTGAAAAATTAATTTTCTTTTTTATTATATAATTTATGTCAGGTCAAGGTGCAGTTATATTAAGGTTAATATGGGTTACAATAATTTTGTTTGTGAATAATTTTAATTGATTTATTTTTTTTGAATGTGGATTTAAAAGTAATAAATTTTGTTAAATTTTTTGAATGATGCTCTTAATTATGTACATATCGCCCGTCACTCTCACATAGTGAGATAAGTCGTAACAAAGTAGATGTACTGGAAAGTGTATCTAGAAACAGATTTTGGTTAATTTTTATTTACAATAAAGTTTATAGTTGTTCAATTCAACTAAATCTGATAAATAATTTTTTTAGTATTTTTATTTATTTATGTTTATAAAGTTGTTTTATTGTTTATTTTATTTTTAATTAAATTTTTTTTGTTAACTGTTAAGGAGATTTTATTTAATTAGAAGAATAAATTTTTTTTGTACCTTTTGTATCAGGGTTAATTAAATTAATTAATTTATTTTTTTTTCCCGAATAATTAAGATTTATTTTTATATGGATTTTATTGTTGAATAAATATTTATAATATGAGATTGGTTTTGAAATGAAATTCGTTTAATTTGATATCTGGTTACTTAAGAATTTAATTAAATTAATGATTTCTTTTTGTTTAATTATTTTTTTTCTTCATTATGATTTCAAATTTTGAGGGGGATAAGCTCTTTAATTTTATATAATTACTTGTAATTTAAGTTTAAATAGGCTTAAAATTTGTCATTTTAAAAGTTTAAATAATAATTTATTTTAGGTTAATATTTATTTTTTTATTAAGTTTAATATTAGAATTTTTTTTTTTTTAATAATGATTAAATTAGTAAATTTAAAATTTGGGTGTATGAATTCGGCAAAACTTTTTCTCGCCTGTTTATCAAAAACATGTCTTTTAGTTAAATTTAAAAGTCTAACCTGCTCAATGATTATTTAAATAGCCGCAGTATTTTGACTGTGCAAAGGTAGCATAATAATTAGTCTTTTAATTGAGGTCTGGAATGAATGGTTGGACGAGGAAAATTCTTTATTTATTTGATTTATATTGAATTTAGTTTTTTAGTTAAAAAACTAAAATATTTAAGAGTGACGATAAGACCCTATAGATCTTTATATGTTTAGTTTTTTTTTTATTTTTTGTTGTTTTTTTAATAAAAAATTGAAATTTATTTTGTTGGGGTGATATTTAAAATTTTTAAACTTTAATTTATTAAAACAATTTTAGTTGGTTATTTGATCCTTCTTTTTGATTATTAGAAAAAGATACCTTAGGGATAACAGCGTTATATATTTGGAGAGTTCTTATTGATAAATATGTTTGCGACCTCGATGTTGGATTAAAATTTAACTGTGGGGTAGGTTTTACAGGATTAGGTCTGTTCGACCTTTAGAATTTTACATGATCTGAGTTCAAACCGGCGTGAGCCAGGTTGGTTTCTATCTTCTTATTTTTTATTTTTAATTAGTACGAAAGGACTTTTAAGAAGTAAAATTTGTTACTAATTTGGCAGAAAAAGTGCTTTAAATTTAGAATTTAATAATGTATTGTTACAGTTAGTAGATGTATTTTTTAAGAATTTTAATTATATTAATTTTTGTTTTATTAGGTGTAGCTTTTTTTACATTGTTTGAACGTAAAGTATTGGGTTATATTCAATTTCGTAAGGGCCCTAATAAAGTATTTTTTATAGGTATATTTCAACCTTTTTCTGATGCTTTAAAATTATTTTCTAGGGAGTTTTATTTCTTAATTTTTGGTAATTATGTTATTTATTATTTTGTTCCTATATTTGGTTTAATAATTTCATTACTTTTTTGATTACTTTATCCTATATATTTAAATTTTATAAGATTTGTATTAGGTTCTTTGTTTTTTTTATGTTGTTCAGGATTAGGGGTATATTTTATTATAATTTCTGGTTGATCTTCTAATTCTATATATTCGTTATTAGGAGCTATACGTGCTGTAGCTCAAAGAATTTCTTATGAAGTATGTTTTTTTTTGATTATTTTATGTTTAATCATGTATATCGAAAGATATAATTTTATTGACTTTTTATATGTGCAAACTTATATTTGATTTTTTTTTATAATAATTCCTTTATTTTTAGTATTTTTTTCTTGTTGTTTAGCTGAGACTAATCGTTCACCATTTGATTTTACTGAAGGGGAATCCGAGTTGGTTTCTGGGTTTAATGTTGAATATAGATCTTTTAGCTTTTCTTTATTTTTTTTGGCTGAATATAGAAATATAATATTTTTGAGATTTATGTTAACTTTAATATTTTTTGGTGGTGATTTGTTTAAACTATTTTTTTTTTTTAGGATGATATTTTTTGTTTTTATTTTTATTTGAGTGCGGGGTACTCTCCCTCGGTATCGTTATGATAAATTAATATATTTATCTTGGAAATGTTACTTACCTATTGTTTTAAATTATTATATTTTTGTAATTTTTATTAAAGTTTTTATATTTTTCATTATTTTTAGTAATTAATAATGTAAGTTAATAGAAATTTATTCTTTAGTATATTTTCAAAATATATTGCTTAAAGCTTATTAACTAATTAATTTTATCTCATATTTTTATAAAAATGGGTATTATAATAAATGTTAAGAAGTATATTAATGTAAGTATTTGACTTGTTAGGATGAACGGGTCTTCTACTGGGCGTGCTCCAATTCATGTTAATAGTAAAAATATATTAATTAATATTCAGAATATAATTTTATTTATTGGGTAAAATTTTGTTCTTTGAAATTTTTGGCTTATTGAAAATGGTAATGTTAATAAAATTAGAATTGAAGATATTAATGCGATTACTCCTCCTAGTTTTCTAGGGATTGAACGTAAAATAGCATATGCAAATAAGAAGTATCATTCTGGCTGAATGTGGATAGGGGTTATTAGTGGATTTGCTGGGATAAAATTTTCTGGATCTATAAATAATTTTGGAAAATGGTTAATAACAATTGAAAAAATTGATAATGTGATGATTATTCCTAAAATGTCTTTAATTGTAAAGTAAGGGTGAAATGAAATTTTATCAATATTATTTTTTGCTCCTAAAGGGTTAGATGAGCCTGTTTCATGTAAAAATATAAGATGTAAAATTACTATAATTGTTAAAATAAATGGAAGTATAAAATGGAATGTGAAGAATCGGTTTAATGTGGGGTTATCAACAGCGAACCCTCCTCAAATTCATTTTACAATTATTGGTCCTGAGTAAGGGATAGCAGAAATTAAATTTGTAATTACTGTTGCTCCTCAAAAGGATATTTGTCCTCAAGGTAAAACATAGCCTAGAAATGAAATTGCTATAAGTAATATTAAAATTATTGTTCCTGAAATTCAAGTTTTTTTTAGTTTATAAGAGCCATAATAGATTCCTCGACCGGTATGTAAGTAGATTAGGATAAAGAATATTGACGCACCATTTGCGTGAATATTACGAATAGTTCAACCATAATTTACGTCTCGTATAATGTGAATAATACTTTTGAATGCATTATTGATATTGGGTGTATAATGTATTGTTAAGAAGATACCTGATGTAATTTGAATTATTAAGCATATACCTAGTAATGAGCCAAAGTTTCATCATGTTGAGATATTTGAAGGGGATGGTAAGTCAATAATAAAGTTGTTAATAAATGTTAATTTTCGAAGGGGTTTATACATAAGTTTTTTTTAAAGGTCCTTCAAATGTTCTTGAAATATTTGTAATTACAATCATTATTAAAAGTAATATGATTATTATTAGAATTGTAATTTTTGATTTGTTTGAATTAAAAAATTTTGTTAAGGATTTAATTTCTTCATTTTCTTGAAAAATAAATTTGAATTCAAATATTTTTCTATTAATTTCTAGTGTTTTGTCTTTTTCTAAAAGTAAAATTATAAAAATTGTAATAGTTAACATAAGAATTAATTTATATCTTGATTTAAATTTTTCGTTTGATGCAATTCTTGATATATATATGAATATTACTATTATTCCTCCAATTATTGTAATAAAAAGAATATATGAAAATCATGTTCTTTTTAATAATTTTGTTAGAGTAATAGAGACAGCTAATGTTTGTATAATTAATATAAATCCTAAGGAAATTGGATGTTTAAGAAAAGGAGTAGTTAAAGAATTTAATAAAATAATTTTTGTTATTCAGTAAGTATTTTAATTAAAATATTAGTTTTGGAGACTAAAGATGATTTATTTTCTTTACTGAAATGTTTTTAAAAAATATTTAATTATGATTTACAAGATCATTGTTTTTTTTTTAAACTATAAAAACTTATGTTATTAAGATTATTAATTTTTTTTTCAGGAATTTTAAGTTTATTAATGGTTCGAAAACATTATTTAATATCTTTATTAAGATTAGAATTTTTGTTATTATCATTATTTTTTTATATTTTTTTTTTTTTTGATTGATTTTATTATGATTATTTTTTTGGAATTATTTATTTAGTTTTTGGGGTGTGTGATGGTGTATTGGGGCTTTCTTTAATTGTTTATTTGGCTCGTAAGAGTTCAAAGGATTATTTAGATACATTGAGATTATGTTAAAATTTATTTTTTATTTATTTTTTATGATCCCTATAAGCTTAGTTTTGGAATGAACAACTTGTGTATATTTTTTTTTTTTTTTTTTTTTTTTTTTTTTTTGTAAGTGTTTGTTTTTAGATTGAATATTTTTTTCTTATTTTTTTTTTTTTGATAAAATTTCTTATGTTTTTTGTTGTTTAAGAATTTGAATTTGTATTTTAATAATTTATTCTATAATTAATTATATAGGAATAATAGGTTTTAAGTATTTTATTTTTTATGTAAATATACTTTTATTCATATTATTTATTACCTTTGTGGTTAATGATTTTTTTTATTTTTATTTTTTTTTTGAAGGTAGATTAATTCCTGTTTTTTTAATTATTTTTGGTTGAGGGTATCAGCCTGAACGATTAATAGCAGGTTATTATTTAATTTTTTATACTTTATTTGCTTCTTTTCCTTTTTTGTTAGTTATTTTGGATGAAATTAATTTAATTGGTAAATTTAGATATTTTTTTGATTATAAGATTGATTCAATATTTAAATGTTTTTTTATTATTTTTTCTTTTTTAATTAAATTTCCTTTATTTGGTTTACATAATTGATTACCAAAAGCTCATGTGGAAGCTCCAGTAAGAGGTTCAATAATTTTAGCTGGTTTATTATTAAAAATAGGTGGATATGGGATTTTACGTTCATTAAAATTTATTTATTTTTTTATATTTAAGTATAATTATTTTTTTATTATGTTAAGATTATACGGATGTATTTTAATTAGTTTATTTTGTTTAATTCAGAGAGATATAAAGATGTTAATTGCTTATTCTTCTATTTGTCATATAGGAATAGTAATCAGTGGGTTATTTACTATTACTGAATGAGGAATTTTAGGATCTTTAATCTTTATAATTGGTCATGGTCTTGTATCTTCTGGTCTTTTTTTTTTAATTGGTATTTTATTTAATATTTTAAGTAGACGTAGATTATTTTTAGTTAGGGGTGTAATTAATTTTTTACCTTCATTGTCTTTATTTTGATTTTTATTAAGTGTAATAAATATGTCTTGTCCACCAAGAATTAATCTTTTTTCTGAAGTTTGTATTTCTTTTGGGCTTATATCTTGGGACTATAAAATTTTTATATTTTTATTATTTATTTTTTTTTTTTCTGCTTGTTATAGACTGACATTCTTTTTTATAATTAATCATGGAAATTTTAGGCGAAATTTGAAGTTGGTGGGTATTTGTTTTGTTTTAACTCCTTTTTTTTTTTTTTTTTTTTTTTCTTTGCAGATTTATATAAATATTGTAAACATTTTTTTACTCATTTAGTTTATAAAAAAATATCGAATTGTGATTTCGGCGAACTTTGTAGGGTGGGTATTGATGTTTTGTTTAAACTCCTTTTTTTTTTTTTTTTTTTTTTTTTTTTTAAGTTTTTTTTTAAATATTTATTTTTTTGAATATGATATTATTTTTTTTTTTGAATGGGTAATTTTTAGATTAAATGGTATTGATTTAACTTGTATTTTTTTATTTGATTGAATTTCAATAATTTTTATGTCTTTTGTTTTTTTAATTTCTGGGAGTGTTCTTTATTATAGATTGGGGTATATAAAAGGAGACTTAAATTTAATTCGTTTTTTTTATTTAGTTTTTATATTTATTATAAGTATGATTATATTTATTATGATACCTGATTTAATTTGCTTGCTTTTAGGTTGAGATGGGTTAGGATTGGTTTCTTATTGTTTAATTATTTATTATAATAATATGATTTCTTTGTCATCTGGTTTGTTGACTGTATTTATTAATCGTTTAGGTGATGTATTTTTGATTGTTTCAATTGGTTGATTTTTTAATTTTGGATCTTGACATTTTTTTTTATATAATGATTTTTTTGACATGGATTTAGTTATTATGGTTTATTTGATTTTGTTTGCTTCTTTTACAAGGAGAGCTCAGTTTCCTTTTAGATTTTGATTACCAGCTGCTATAGCAGCTCCTACACCTGTTTCTTCATTGGTTCATTCTTCTACTTTAGTAACTTCCGGTATTTATTTAATGATTCGTTTTAATTATTATATTTTTTTTTTTGACACTAGTTTTTTAATATTTGTTTCTGTGATTACAATGTTTATTTCTGGATTTGGTGCTTGTATAGAAAATGATTTGAAGAGGGTGATTGCTTATTCAACTCTTAGACAATTAGGATTTATATTTTTTGTTCTTTCTTTCGGTTCATTAATCTTATGTTTTGTTCATTTATTGATTCATGCAATTTTTAAATGTATGTTGTTTCTTTGTACTGGTTTTTTTATTCATTGTTTTATGGGTAATCAGGATATTCGTTTTATAGGAGGTTTATTAGTACAGAGACCATATATTTCTTCTTGTTTTTGTATTTCTTTACTTTGTTTATGTGGGTTTCCTTTTTTTTCTGGGTTTTATTCAAGGGATTTCATTGTTGAATTAATTATTTTGTCTGAAATTAATTATTTATATTTTTTTTTTTTTTGTTTAAGTATTTTTTTAACTTTAGTTTATAGCTTTCGTTTAATATATTATCTTTTTTTTTTTAATTCTTTTTTTTTTTCAATGATTAATTTTATTTATTGTTTTTATATAAATATTTCTTTATTTTTTCTTTTTTTTTTTTCTTTGGTAGGTGGTTCATTGATTTTTTGAATTTTTATTGATTTTGTTTTTGTTATTGATTTATTTATAAAACTTATTCCTTTATATATTTTTTTTTTTTTTTTTTTTATAATTTATAATATTATGGATAGTGTTATTTTATTTTGTTTAAGTTTTTATTTTTATTTTTTTGGTTCAATGGTTTTTTTAAATTATTTTTCTTCAAGATTTTTTTTGAAAAAATTTTTTTGTTTTGGTTTGTTTGTTTCTGATTTAGTTGATTTTGGTTGATTGGAGTATAAAGTTTCTGGAGGTTTAGTTGGATTTTTGAGTTGATTAATATTTTATTTAGAAAATTTTGTTTTACGAAGATTTTATATTTATTTGGTTTCTTTTATTTTATTTTTTTTTTTGTTTTTTTTTTTTTAATTTAAATAGCTTAAGTAAAAGCCTAACATTGAAAATGTTATAATAGTTTAAAACTTTTAAATATTTATAAATATTAATTATTTTTATATTGAAAATATAATGTTTTTTTTAAACTATGTAAATAAGAGTAAAGTGAATTAACACTAATAAGTTAGTTAGCAGCTTCTTAATTGTTACTCTTTTAACTAGATATAAATCATTTTTTTCATTAACAGTGAAATGCTTCAGGTTTAGCTTTAGTTAATAAGTATGAGGATTAAACCTTAAATTTAAGTCGAAATTAAATGTATTTTACTTCTTTACTTAATTAAGAATAATTGATTACAATACTTTTTTCATGCAAAGAAAATGTTATGATTAACTATATTCCTTATTTTGATCACTCTAATATTCCATTTTTTCATTCGTGGATTAATCCTAATATTAAAATTATTATTGTGGTTGTTCTTGTAAACATTCATTCTTGCATGTTGGTTATTTTGGTGGTTGTTATTGGTAAAATAATTGAAATTTCAATATCAAAAATTAAAAAGAGTGTTGCAATTAAAAAGAAATGAGTTGAAAATGGTTTTCGTGATCTTGAGAATGGTGAAAATCCACATTCGAAAGGTGAATTTTTTTCTCGTCTTATTTTTGTTTTTTTAGATAATACAATTGTAAATATAAATAGGGCGTTTATGATTATTACTAAAGTTGATGCTGTAAATATAATTAGAATTATTCTTTTAAATTTTAACCTTCTAATTGGAAATTAGTTATACTTTTTATACTAAAAGAATATTTACCTCATCAGTAAAGAATATTTACCTCATCAGTAAATTGAAATATATAGAAATAGTCATACTACGTCTACAAAATGTCAATATCAGGCTGCTGCCTCAAAACCTAGGTGATTTTTTTTTGTAAAATGTAATTTACTTATTCGTCATATTGAAACAATCAGTAAAATTGAGCCGATAATTACATGGATTCCGTGGAATCCTGTTGACAAAAAAAATGTTGACCCATAAATTGAATCTGAAATTGAAAATCTTGACTGTGTATATTCTCATTTTTGTAATATTGTGAAGTATAACCCTAGTATAATTGTAATAATTAGGGATTTTTTTGATTGTTCAAGTTTGTTTATTAAAATATTTTTGTGGGTTCAAGAAATTCTGGCTCCTGAAGATAGTAAAATAATTGTGTTTAATAGTGGGATTTCAATTGGATTAAAAGTTTTAATTGACTTTGGGGGTCATTTCATACCAATTTCAATAGTAGGTGATAAACTTGAATGGAAAAATCTTCAGAAAAATGAAAAAAAGAATATGATTTCTGATAAAATAAATATGATTATTCCTATTTTGATTCCTTTTTTTACTATTTTAGTATGGTTTCCTTGAAAAGTAGATTCTCGTATAATGTCTCGTATTCAAAGTAGTACACATATTGTTGTTAATGATATTCCTAAAATTATTAATGATTTATTTTTTATGTTAATTCATAAGATTATTCCTAATATTATGGTTATAATATTTATTGATAATAAAATTGGTCATGGTCTTTTTGTTACTAAATGAAATGGATGATTTTGTTTCATATGGGATTTCTCTAGAGTATAATGTTATTAGGGTTGCAAAAACATATGCTTGGATAATTGATACTGCTAGTTCAAATATTATTATTATTATTTGTATAATAAATGTTATTGGTATTAGTTTGGGGTTATTTAAATTTCCTAACAAAGTTATTAGTAGATGTCCTGCAATTATGTTTGCGGTAAGTCGCACGGATAGGGAGATTGGTCGAATTAAGTTTCCTGTAGTTTCAATTAAGATTATCATGGGTATAATACTGGAAGGAGTTCCTATTGGTAATAAATGGGTAAATATTGAGTTAGTAAATTTTGTTCATCCATAAATTATTATTATTATTCATATAGGTAATGCTATTGATATTGATATTGAGATGTGTCTTGTAGGTGTAAATGTATAGGGAAATAAACTTATAATGTTATTTAATATAATAATTATGAATAGTCTTATTGTTAATATAATCATTTCTTTATGTTGGGTAAGGTTATTAAATTCTTTTGTTAATTTTTTTTCTATTTTTTTTTTTATTATATTTCATCGTGATTTTTTTATTCAAAAGTTTATTGGTAAAATAATGGTTGTTGTTATTATTAATATTCAGTTTATTTGTAGGATGGGGGATGTTGGGTCAAATGAAGAAAATAGACTAGTTATCATTTTCAGTTAATTTTTTTTTTTTTTTTTTTTTTTATTATTATTTTTGAATTAATTGAGTCAAATATATTTATTGAATTGATTTGTAAAATTAATATGTTTGTGGTTATTAAAATTATTGATCATATAGTGGGGGATATTTGTGGTATTAAGATGTACATTTATGTAATTTTTATTTGACAAATAATTGTTTTGTTTAAACTAACTTCTTTCATTAAGAGTAATTGATTTACTATATTTTGGTTTAAGAGACCATTACTTTCATTTCAGTCACTTAATGATGATTTATTTATTCATTCAATAAATTTTATTATGTTGATTCTTTCAATGGTAATTGGTATAAATCTGTGATTTGTTCCACAAATTTCTGAACATTGTCCAAAGAATAGACCTGGTTTTTTAATTATAATTGATGTTTGATTAAGTCGTCCTGGTATAGCATCTATTTTTACTCCTAGAGATGGAATGGTTCAAGAGTGAATAACATCTGATGATGAAATGATTATTCGGGTTTGAGATGAAAAGGGTAACGTTATTCGGTTATCAACATCTAGAAGTCGGAATAATCTTTTGTTTTTTTTATTTAATATAAATGATTCTAGTTCAATTTTTTTTTTGTCTGAATATTCATATCTTCAGAATCATTGATGTCCAATTGCTTTAATTGTAATTATAGGGTTAATTAATTCTTCTATTAAGTATAGAATCTTAATTGATGGTAATGCAATAATTAGGAGTATAAATGTTGGTATAATAGTTCATGTAGTTTCTAGAATTTGATTTTCTAGAAGTATTCGGTTAGGAAATTTATTTTTAAGAATTGAATTTAGTATAAATATTACAGTTGATGTAATTATAATACATAGGGTTATTGTATGGTCATGAAAAAAAATAAGTTGTTCTATTATTGGGCTAGATCTGTTGTGTAAATTAATTTTTGTTCATGTAGGTATTTCTAAGGAAAATAAAATTTTTATTGATGAATTTTAAGTTCATTACACTGTTCTGTCACTCTTAGAATTTTGAAATAATTGGTGTTTCATTATAAATATGTTCAGCTGGGGGATTATTAAATAATCATTCTAGTGAAGATGTTGAAGCTCTTTTGAAAATTGTTATTCGTTTAAATAATAATGTTTCTCATATGATGAATATAAATATTGTAATTCTGATTGTTGAAATTATTGATCCAATTGATGAGATTGAATTTCATAATATGAATGTATCGGGGTAATCTGAATATCGTCGAGGTATACCAGCTAGTCCTAAAAAGTGTTGGGGGAAAAATGTCAGATTTACTCCAATAAATATGGTTGAGTATTGTGTTTTCAATCATTTTTTGTTTAAGGTCGTTCCTGTAAATAGTGGGAATCATTGGATAATACTTGCTATAATTGCAAATACTGCTCCTATTGATAAAACATAATGAAAGTGGGCAACTACATAGTAAGTGTCATGAATAATAATGTCAATTGATGAATTTGCTAAAATTACTCCAGTTAATCCTCCTATAGTAAATAGGAAAACGAATCCTATTGTTCATATTATTTGTGGTGATTTTTTTTTTGTTGATCCTTGTATTGTTGCAATTCATCTAAAGATTTTAATACCAGTGGGTACTGCAATTACTATTGTTGCTGAAGTAAAGTAAGCTCGTGTATCAATATCCATTCCTACTGTGAATATATGGTGACCTCAAACGATGAATCCTAAAATTCCGATAGAAATTATTGCGTAAATTATTCCTAAGTGTCCAAATGTAATTGTTTTTCCTCTTTCATGCATAATAATATGGGAAATTAGTCCGAATCCTGGTAAAATAAGAATATATACTTCTGGGTGACCAAAAAATCAAAATAAGTGTTGAAATAGAATAGGGTCACCACCTCCTGATGGGTCAAAAAACGATGTATTGAAGTTTCGGTCTATTAATAGTATTGTAATTGCACCTGCTAGCACTGGTAGTGATACTAGTAGTAGAATTGCAGTAATGAATACTGATCAGCAGAAGAGTGGTATTATTTCTATTATTATTCCTTTTGTTCGTATATTTAAAATTGTTGAAATAAAGTTGATGGCTCCTATAATTGAACTAATTCCTGCAATATGTAGGGAAAAAATTGTTAGATCAACTGATGGCCCGGAATGGGCAGGTTGATTAGAAAGTGGTGGATAAATGGTTCAGCCTGTTCCTGTTCCTGTTCCTGATAATGATCTTTCAATTAATATTGAAATTGATGCTGGTAATAATCAAAATCTTATATTATTTATTCGTGGAAAAGCTATATCTGGTGCACCGATTATTATCGGTACTAGCCAATTTCCAAATCCACCAATTAAGATTGGTATAGCTATAAAAAAAATTATTACAAATGCATGAGAGGTAACAATCGTATTATAGATTTGGTCATTTTTAATTATTGTGCCTGGTTGAGATAACTCTATTCGGATAACCATTCTTAATATGGTTCCTAAAATTCCTGATCATAAACCAAACACAAAATATAGAGTCCCAATATCTTTGTGGTTAGTTGAGAATAATCATTTATTCATGGATAAGATGGCTGAGTTAGGTTATGAATTGTAAATTCATTTAGGGTTTTAACCTCTTTTCATTGGTTTTATATTCAATAATGATTTTAAATTTATATTCAATAATGATTTTAAATTGCAAGTTTAAAGGTACTTTTTAGTTAAGGCTTATATTATATATTTTTAACTTTGAAGGTTAATAGTTTTTTTAACTTAAATCCTTATGATGATTTAAGGATTATAATTAATGGAAACCCTAACATATTGAATGGAATAATGTATTTTAGTTTTTTTGATTTTTTCTTGATTTTTTTTTTTAAATTTATTCTTGTTATGAAATTTTTTGATATTTTTATATATAAAAATGTAGAAATAATGGATGAAGTAATTATTCTTACTGAAATTGTTTCTGATAAGTTGATGAGTTGGTTAAGGATTAATCATTTTGGTAAAAATCCTGTTGTTGGTGGTATACCTCTAATTGAGAGGGTTAATACAATCAAGTTTATTTTTTGTAGGTTTGTTCTTGTCATTATTTGATTAATAAAGTTTAAATTTATATTTTTTATTGTTTTTATTATTATGAATGTAATAATTGAGTAAGTAAATATGAAAATGGAAAATAGTGTTTTTGAAATTATTATTGATGTGATTATTCATGGTGTGTTTGAAATTGATGAGTAGGCTATAATTTTTTTTATTGATAGTTGTTTAATGGCTGAAATTGGTGCTAAAATTAATGATACACATATTGGTAGTATTAATAATTTAAATTCTGTTAGTTGGGATAGGATATTTACTGGTGCAATTTTTTGTCATGTTGATAGTAAAAAACATTTATTTCATGATAATTTGTTTATAATTATTGGTATTCATAGGTGAAAGGGTATTATTCCTATTTTTATTAATATACTTGTTATTAATAGAATTCTTGTTCTGAGGGGGATTTCAGAATTTGAATTTATTAAAATTGATATTAATATTGTTGATGAGGATAGGCTTTGAATGATAAAATATTTTATTGGTTGATCTTTTATTTTTTTTTTTTTTGTTATTAAAGGTAGAAATATAAATAAATTTATTTCTATTGCTATTCACGACATTAGGATATTATTTGAGGATACTACCATTAATGTAGACAGTAATAAAATTGTCATGAATATTAGTTTGGTTGAGTTTATTTTAATTAAAAAGAGAATTATTTTCATTAATGGGGTATGAACCCATGAGCTTAAATTAGCTTATCTTTTTATGAATTGATGTAAGATGCATAAAGAGTTTTGAATTCTTTTGTTGTGGTTTAATTCCATAATTTATAATAAGAGTAGATTTTACATTGTTTATTATATCAAAATAATCCTTTTTTCAGGCATCTTATT